TTTCATATGTGAATTGTTAATGAACCCACCTCATTCGTCGACTCTATGTGATCTGATATTTTTATCAAGCATGAGTTCTATTACAAGGTATCGAACCTATGAATCTATTCAATGTTTTTTATTTGTGATTTCATGGTTAGTCCTTGAATCTAGAAAGAATACAGAAATAGAATAAGAATCCACTTCGAATTTCGAATGAAGAAATAATAAAAAAAAATATTGTTTCCGGATATCTCAATTGGTCAAATTCGAAGCAAGTATCTCCTTTCGATGAATGCCCGAAAGAACCAATGAACAGTATTCATTTTGAGACGAAAGAACTCTTTGTCTATCATTCTATCAAAATATCAAATATTTTGATAGAATTTCACCGACTACCCATAGTCCAGGAATCGAATAATTGAGATCAATTTCGGAAGACTATTGTGTTGTGATGATCAAAAATGAGTAACAAAACAAGACAGCAATTGATAAGATCCAATTGTTTGGTCATTAAGGAGTACAAAAGAAAGGATAAAAAAACGCCGATTGACAAAAAAGAAATAATTTCCAAGATATGATCTATCTGGATCTAAAGTATCAATTCCAACAAATATTATTGGACTTAAATAAATTTCTTTTATTTTGAAATATTTTGATATATAGGATGAATCTTCGATTTGTTACTTGTTTTGTTACTGAATTGAGTTGAGTGGATTTCCATACGTATAAAAGACCATTTTTGTGGACAAAAAAAGTTTCGTTTTATGCTTGTTCCGTATACGTCTGCTTTGGCTCGAATGAGCGTTCTGAAGAAACTTCAGTTAAGTTATGTTATAGAAAGGGTTCTTGAGTTTTTTCCCTACTGCCGAGAAAGCATTCATTCTCAGTTCACTTCTCAAAATACTTCAATTGGTACACGCAAGAAATAGGCCAATTCAGCAGCTTTTTGTTCAATTTCTCCGGGAGTTAAATTCTCATCAGTACGAGTCAAGGGAATAGCCCCCTGGCCTCTGATTTCCATATAAAGGACACGACGAGCATAAATACCCTCTTTGACTTCTATTCTGACGGACTGAATATCTTTTATAAGGAATCGGAGTAAGATGCGACGATTTTTTCCAGGAAATCCCCAACGAAAAATACATACTATTCCTTCTTTTCTATCGAATCGATCATAACCACTACCTACATTCCACAAAATTGTGCACCCCAAATAGGAGCTAATAAAGAGACCCGCGATCCCATAGAAAGACATCACGATCCCTTGTGGAAAAAAAATGATTTGCTGAGCCGGAAATAAAGATATCAAATTTCTACCAAAATAACTAGAAGTTCCAACCAATAAGAATCCTAATGAACCTAAAAAAAGGATAAAAGCCCAGCAGAAATTACTTGTTTTTCGAGACCCTGTTATAAGTTCTATCCATATACGTTCTGATCGCCAACTCATACTTAATCCGTTTGTATTTTATTGAAATTGAGAGAATAAGCCAAATGAATTTGACTTTACTCTTTTTATTTCCGAAATAACTCTCATCAACTAGCACTATTTTGATGTGAACCTTTAGGAATAATTTAATTCATCAAATTGGTTAGATCTAAAATAATAACATCCCCTTCATATGATTCCCTTATAGATATCCACATACATATAGATACATTGACTTTACATTTCAGACATCCGCCGATCCTGATCTATTTGAAAATAGCTAGAATTCGTTTATCCATATATAATTTTCTGCATGCATAAGAGCTCTTTCATTTATATTTATGTTTATGTTCGGCGGAACCGCATATTAGACCATATTCCACTAAATAGATATCCGTGTTATGATACAAGTCTAAGTTTTGAAAAAAAAAAATGGCTGAGATTTACTCACATCGGATTTAAACAATCTTATTTTTTTGAACATGAAGAGATAAAGAAGCCATTGCAATTGCCGGAAATACTAGGCCTACTAAAGGCACAAAAATAGAGGGAAAGTTGAAAGTTGTCATAAAATGGGGTACCTCGATTTACTAGTTGTACCTGTTATTGTTATAAAGATATCTTATAATAATTATAATTGTTAATTAAATAATAATTCGAATTAGTATAGACCTAAGTATATATCTAAGTGAGTATATAGAATAAGTGCAAGGAATGTAGAACTAAATAAATGGACTTATTTATCTTTCTACGTGAAATATCTGTATGATAATCGACTTTATCATTATTCTTCTTGTTTTGTTGTTGTCTTTTAATTTAATAAAGAAAGAGTTTCTTACAAATTACTGAAAGATTCGTTAGAAACTGAAAGATTCGTTAGAATCCGATTCAACAGAGATTCTTAGTCAAAATGGGGATTCTCGGTAGATCTAGAAAGATACAAAACTCTATCTTTTTTTCTATATTTGAATTAGATATACATATGTATATAAGGAAGATGAAATTCGTCAAATAAAACGAATTTCACGAACGGAGGAATTAACTCTTTTATCTTGTTTATAAAAGTTCCCTGATTACTAATCAGTAATA